ACAATCCATCCTTCTCCCCCAAAAGGGGATTTTAGTAAATAACCAAATATAACACCGGGGCTAAGGGTTAAATTGGTAATTTTTCTTACATCCCCCCCCCCGGGGGCCCAGGTATCATATACGCCTCCAAAATAAAGAGCCTTGAGTACTAGAAGAAAAGCACCTAGACCTAACAAAATTAAGTGAATACCCAAAATTGTAGTCATTTTATTTCTATCTTTCCATACATAACCAAAGAATGGAAAAGATTCTTCAAGAGTCTCGGGTCCCAGAAGCGCGTGATAAATGCCACCGAAGCCTAAGACTGCGGAGGAAATTAGGTGAAGTACTCCGGATACAAAGTAAGGAAAAGTATCTAGAACTTCTCCCCCCGGCCCTACTCCCCAACCTAGAGTAGCTAAGTGCGGAAGTAAAATCAACCCTTGTTCATACATGGGCTTTTCTGGTACGAAATGGGCCACTTCAAATAGGTTCATTGCTCCGGCCCAGAATACGATTAATCCGGCATGGGCTACATGAGCTCCAAGTAGTTTACCGGACAAATTGATAAGTCTGGCATTCCCAGCCCACCAAGCAAAGCCGGTGGTTTCTTGGTCACGACCAGCTAAAACGAAAGTTCCATTAAAGAGCGTTGCCACGTGGTAGAACCTCCTCAGGGAATATAAGATTTTCATGAGGCTGATCCTGAGCTGCCATCCACGCACGAATACCCTCGTTTAAAAGAATATTTTTGGTGTAGAAAGTCTCAAATTCAGGATCTTCCGCTGCACGGATTTCCTGGGAAACGAAGTCATAGGCACGTAGGTTCAGAGCCAGGCCAACTACGCCAATAGCACTCATCCATAAACCGGTGACGGGTACAAATAGCATAAAGAAATGTAACCAACGTTTATTGGAAAAAGCAACACCAAAGATTTGGGACCAAAAGCGGTTAGCAGTGACCATTGAATAAGTTTCTTCAGCTTGAGTTGGGTTAAAAGCGCGGAAGGTATTTGCACCATCACCATCTTCGAATAGAGTGTTTTCTACGGTAGCCCCATGGATAGCGCATAGCAGAGCTGCACCTAATACTCCGGCAACTCCCATCATATGAAATGGGTTCAACGTCCAATTATGAAATCCTTGGAAGAAAAGGATGAATCGAAATATCGCTGCTACGCCAAAACTCGGCGCAAAGAACCAACCAGATTGTCCTAGTGGATAAATAAGGAATACGGAAACAAAAACAGCGATTGGACCAGAGAATGAAATTGCATTATAAGGCCGCAATTGAACAGACCGAGCAAGTTCAAATTGACGTAACATGAAACCTATTAGTGCAAAAGCCCCATGGAGAGCGACAAAAGTCCACAAACCACCTAATTGACACCAACGAGTAAAATCCCCCTGTGCTTCCGGGCCCCATAGTAGCAACAAAGAGTGTGCTAAACTATTGGCAGGAGTGGAAACCGCCGCGGTTAAGAAGTTGCAACCTTCCAAATAAGAACTAGCCAATCCATGAGTATACCAAGAAGTTACAAAAGTAGTCCCTGTAAACCAACCCCCTAAAGCGAAATAAGCACAAGGAAAGAGCAATAGGCCGGACCATCCTACAAAAACGAAACGGTCCCTTCGTAACCAGTCGTCCATAATATCAAATAGATCATTTTCTTCTTTAGTAACTCTACCAAGGGCTATAGTCATAGTGATCCTCCTATTCAATTACTTCAACCATTTCCGAGCACCTCATATTACTTCCAGGGCATACGATAGATTATCTGTGGACGATTTCTTTCTCGTTCAATGCCCTTTTTCAATGGTCTCGAAGATAGAAATTTTGCGTTTTTATCTATGGAGTCACAACCAAGGTCGTGGTAAATCCATGAATTTCATTCAATTAATTTTTGTTATACTAAGACTATAGAAATAAAGAAATAAACATTTGAATTCAGCATTATTCCATGATTCCTATTTCAAAAGCCTATCTTTTAAGGGAAACCCTCTTTTCTCATTCGCTCTCTATTGCATGGGTGGAAAAACAAAAATAGGATTCTGTTCTGAAAAAAAGAAAGATATTGAAAAGAAAAATTGAGTTTTGAAACCCTTTTTATGTGTAAAGGAAAAGAGTTGCGATTTCTTCTTATTCCTATAGAACGTCTAGTAACAAGAATATGAAATCGTAAATAGCGAAAAATTCTTGCCTTGCGCGATCTAAGTCTAAGGAAATACAAAAAATCCGCTTATACACCAATTTCATCCACATCGAATTTATATATCAGAATAGCGGATAGAGGCATCATTCAAGGGGTCAGGTCTACTTACTTTATCTTTCTTTCCAATTTTTTTGTGGGTTTGATAAGAACCTTTTTTGCTTTGTGGATAAATAATAAAAAAAAAGAGTTTTTTTATAACCTGCTTCTTTTATTCTAACAAATCTTATATGGAACTGCCCGCTGAAGAGAAAATATATCTGGTTGTCTCTCATCTCAGCCCAGCCTATATCGAATTTTAGAAAGAAAAAAAAGAAGAATTTTCTTCTTTTTTTTATTAACATTAAGAAAAAAGAATATAATTAAAATGGAATTGGCAATATAATTTTTATGCACTTTTGAAATGAAAGAAAAAGGAAGGATTTTTTGCAATCGTTATTTCTTGCCTCTGTCATATCACGAAAACCTTTCGATTTGGAACGAGGAGAGATGGCTGAGTGGACTAAAGCGGCGGATTGCTAATCCGTTGTACAATTTTTTTGTACCGAGGGTTCGAATCCCTCTCTTTCCGCCCCCTCGGATCATTTGGGACTTTCGAATTGTAAGGAATTCTGACCCCCGGATTTTCTCATAGATAAATGTACGAAATAAATCCAATTTGTAAGAAAAAATTCCCCAAAATTTGAGATTTTTACTCCTCACGCCCAGGATTACGTCCTGGGTCATTAGACAAGAATCCAAAGATAAAGAGGGAAACAAAGAATATCACTACTGTATAAACAAAAAGTTTGAGAGTAAGCATTACATAATCTCCAAGATTTTTTTTGTTAAGGAATAGATTACCCATTTTTCCTTACCACACGGATCCACTAGGATGGGTTTTGTTTATTTTGACACCTAAAAATGCAAAAATCAATTCTTAAAAAAATTGTAAGAATTGCTTTCTAATAAGCACTCTTATCAATATCAAAAATTAGTTTAGGTATTGTGTGGGTACCTAAAGGTACCTGCTCAACGTAGCCGCAGGAGGTAGAAAAGCTGATCCAAATTTATTGCTGCAGCTATACATTCAATGTAGAAGAATTAGAATTTGAGAATCGAAGGTTCATAATATAAGACTTCTCGGCTCTTATCCTTTTTTTCATTTTTTTGGAATGAATACATCATTCCATTTGGCAGACAGAATAGTAAAGATTTCATCGAAAACTTACAGCGGCTTGCCAAACAAACGCTAATAGAAAAAAGAGTACAGGTATGACAGGCATAACATCCACGATTGGGTTGAAAATGGCATAAGCTTCGGGTAATTTGGCGAAGAAAAAGCTAGTGGGGCAAAGAACAGAATTAAAACAGATACAGGTTAAACTAAGTATATTAGGCATAACAAGCATTTCGTTCTTGTAGAGTAGATAATTGGATTTTGATTGAGTTATTTTTCTAAGGGAAAAAAGCAAAAGAAAAGGTGGATTCTAAATCCTTTTTTCTTCGGACTTTCCCAAACACAAAATACCTCCTTGTATTCGCATTCTCAAATGAGAATGGAAGAAATTCGACTTTCATATAATATCTTAATAGAATTCCATGTAATGATCAATGCATTTTTTGGATTCTATATTATCCGCATGTCTAGAATCCTAGCAAGAAAATATCCCTTATTTTTTAGGTAATTGAAGTGGAATTGACGAATAATATATAAAAATAATAGTGTTTTTTAGTGTCGCCTAAAACGAAATGGGGCGTGGCCAAGTGGTAAGGCAGCGGGTTTTGGTCCCGTTACTCGGAGGTTCGAATCCTTCCGTCCCAGATTTTTTCTGATGAAGCGAAAGATAGAATCGTATTATGCCCTGCACGACACAAAAAAAAGTTGATTTCTTTTGTTATTCGAGTCAAAGAAGTATGATAATTTAATAACTACCCCAAAACTACCAATCTTTTCATTAGCATAGCTTATTTGGTTAATAGTTAATTGTTTTTGTTACAGAAAAATATATTAATTAATTAAATAAATTAATTAAACTGGAAGTTGATAGTTTATTTGTTGGAGAAGAGTCGATCCTTCTCATTTCAGGATTAATCATCTTGAGTTCTCTGTTGAGAATGGAAATTCAATAATAAATAAGTCTTAAGCAAACTTTTTTATTCCTCTTTTTCGAACTATGTTTCATTCATATGATAGAATATTAGTTTAATAAAATTGGATCTTTGCAGAGTGTTTCCCGATAAATACTTATTTCTTTTATCCATATTTCTCCATAGATAGCAAGTTTGAATTAGTATACAAAAGCAATGACTATTCATGATTCCTTTCATATTGGATCAATTCTCGATACCATTTTGCAATGAAATTAGAGGAATGTTATGGTAAAACTTCGTTTAAAACGATGTGGTAGAAAGCAACGTGCGACTTGAAGGACATGATCGATTGTGGATTTTGCTATCCATCATTTTCCATAGTAATGAAAATGCTCTTGGCTCGACATAGTCTGTTCTATTCGTCCCGAACCGAATTTGCGCTGGGTTGTTTGTAAGTAATGTTTGTAAGTAAATAGTACACGATGGAGCTCGAGAGGACAGAATTGATTTTTTATCAAGGGAAAGAATCTAGGGTTAGTGAAAACTAATAAATTAGGCCAACTTTGTCAGTCTATCTTTAATATAGAAATCAAAAGGTTAAAATAAGAAAAAAGTCCAATTTTGGAAGATTGGAAAAACTTTTTCCATTAAAAGTCTACCTGAATCAATTGTTCATATTTGATTTCTATAGAAGAGTGAAATGCTTTATCGAAGGAAATAAGAAAAAAGAAAGGGTATGTTGCGACTCTTTTGAAAGAAAAAAGAATAGGAATTCCCGAAGTAATGTCTAAACCCAAGGATTTCACAAATCAAAGATAAAGGATTCCGGAACAAGTAAACACGATTTTCAACCGTCTCAACAATAGAATTAGATCAGAATAAGGAATAAAAGTCAATTTGTTCGAGATGATATAAAGAAAAGAGTTTAGAGACGACTCAAAAAATTTCGAAAGGTTTTCTTTTGAAGTCTGTCAGTCAAAATTAGCCAACTTGAGTCATGAGTATAAATGAAATTTGTTTTTTCTTTAAGGAAATTAATGCAAGTCATAATCTAATTTCTATCTACTTGTATTATACACAAAAATTAGAATCATTTTCTCGAGCCGTATGAGGAGAAAACCTCCTATACGTTTCTAGGGGAGGGGTTGTTTATCTACATCTATCCCAATAAGCTATCTATCGAATCGTTGCAATTGATGTTCGATCTCGAAGAGAAGGAAGAGATCTTCAAAAAGTGGGTTTTTATGATCCAATAAAGAATCAAACTTATTTAAATGTTCCAGCTATTCTCTATTTCCTTGAAAAGGGTGCTCGACCTACAAGAACTGTTTATGATATTTTAAGGAAGGCGGAATTCTTTAAAGATAAAGAAAGAAATTTGAGTTAATTGAAGAACTAAATGAATAAAAAAAAAGTGGGAGAGGGTCGCTAGTACACTTGTTTAGACACAATTTGCCTCCTTCTTAGTCCTATTTTTTTTTGCTGCATTTATGTTGTGCCAATCCAACAAAAGTCTTTATTTTATTTCCTTTTTGTATCTAATTGCATTGTATTTCCATTGACAAAGGTCTATTGAACAAATAGAATTTGTAGATAGCTGGGTCTCTTTATCGTCACTCCATATTAGGTATTTCTGTCTACACTTCGCTCAAATGATGGGGTTGCCTCCCTTGCATGTACTCTCATAGAGGAATTTTTTATTTGAGTGTTTTTAATGAGTGATAAAATCTTTCTTTTGATGTCTTGCTAATTCAATGTTTTGACAGGAGCGTCTGGTGTAATTCCATCGATTTTAAGATTTCGATCGTGTCTAAGAGATCCTATTTTATCTGGGTTGCTAACTCAATGGTAGAGTACTCGGCTTTTAAGTGCGACTACGATCTTTTACACATTTGGATGAAGCAACAAATTCGTCCAGACTCTTGGTAGAGTCTAGAAGACCACGACTGATCCTCAAAGGTAATGAATGGAAAAAATAGCATGTCGTAATAAAATCAATTTCTTTTTTTTTATAAAAAAATTCTGATTTTCTGGGTCTAGTGAATAAATGGATAGAGCCTAGCTCTAATTCTGGTAAAATAAAAAGCAACGAGCTTAACTTCTTACTTGGAAGGATTCCCCGATCTAATTAGACGTTAAAAATACATTAGTGCCTGATGCGGGGAAAGGTTAGGTTTTCCTATAAGTGGACCCTTTACTTTTTTTTTAGAAATCCTAATTATTCTTAATTATGGATTGAAAAGAGATGTTATGAATTGAATGTGTAAAAGAAACAGTATATTGATAAAGAGACTGTATTCCAAAGTCAAAAGAGCGATTGGCCTGCAAAAATAAAAGATTAGTTCTTGTTTGTTTTGTAATTAGAACAAACATAAACTAATTGGGTAGAAAAGGAGCGGAAAAAGATCTATGGATTAGACTCCCTTTCTTTCCAGGGTTTGTATTATGCAACACCTTGTTCTGACCATATTGCACTATGTATCATCATTTGATAAACCGAGAAATGCTTTTTTTCTCTGATTCAAGTAGAAATACAAATGGAAAAATTCGAAGGGTATTCAGAAAAACAGAAATCTTGTCAACAATACTTCGTCTACCCACTTCTCTTTCAGGAATATATTTATGCATTTGCCTATGATTATGGATTAAATGGTGCCGAACCTGTGGAAATTATTGGTTGTAATAATAACAAGAAATTTAGTTCACTACTTGTGAAACGTTTAATTATTCGAATGTATCAGCAGAATTTTTGGATTAATTCGGTTAATCAGCCTAACCAAGATCGATTGTTGGATCACAGCAATTATTTTTATTCTGAGTTTTATTCTCAGATTCTATCTGAGGGGTTTGCTATCGTTGTGGAAATCCCACTTTCGCTAGGACAACTGTCTTGTCCGGAAGAAAAAGAAATACCAAAGTTTCAAAATTTACAATCTATTCATTCAATATTTCCCTTTTTAGAAGACAAATTTTTGCATTTACATTATCTATCACATATAGAAATACCCTATCCTATCCATTTAGAAATCCTGGTGCAACTCCTTGAATACCGGATTCAAGATGTTCCATCTTTGCATTTATTGCGATTCTTTCTCAACTATTATTCGAATTGGAATAGTCTTATTACTTCAATGAAATCTATTTTTCTTTTGAAAAAAGAAAATAAAAGACTATTTCAATTCCTATATAACTCTTATGTATCAGAATATGAATTTTTCTTGTTGTTTCTTCGTAAACA